TTTGTCTTCGTTAGTTCGATTTCTCTGTCCTTCAAACGAATCTAAAGCTCCGGAGTCTATCTTTTTACAGTACAGGTCAAACCAAAAATGAAAAAGACATTGCCTATTTTACCTTTATCTGTCAGAAAAAAAGGGAACCTCCCCGTTTTTTTGTCCCTGTCCCTAAATGAATGAAATACAATAGTAAATAACTGGAAATGGAAGTATCCTTCTTTCTCGCATCCGTTCTCTATCACATTGTCGAAACAAAAAGATCGGATGCCTTGATATGGAAATATTTGGTACATGAAACCACGATCTGATGTAGATTGTAGATTTATTAATAGAAATATTGGAATCTAAAGAAAGATATTCAAAAAAAGATGGTTTTTGTGACTCGGACAAAACGTTTCTCTGTATAGGAACAGAATAGCCATTTATTCCTATGAAGCATCCAGGAACAAGAACATTAAATCAGAAATATCGACAAATTCTTCCATATCCCAAGAAAAAAAGAAAGGGGGTACGCTGCTACAATTTTCTCTCTACTATTGAATTTGAATATCAGAATAGCTCATATAGTCATGATTCAATGGGTCAGGTCCACTTACTTTTTCTTTTGTTGATTTCGAAAGTGACTATAGTAGTTCTCCTACTCAGCGAAATGACTGATCATGATAATAAAGACAAATGTTCAACTTTATAACTATACTACTATAAAAAAAGGAAATATAAAAAAGAACTTATTATATTTCTTTTTATATTTATGTGGATGTTTCCTTTTTTTGCCATTTATTTTACAAAGAGCAACAATATCCCTATTTTCCGCCCCAAACCGAAAACGTGGATTATAGTTTTTTGAAAAAAGCCCCTTATCGGATTTGAACCGATGACTTACGCCTTACCATGGCGTTACTCTACCGCTGAGTTAAAAGGGCTCATTTGATTCAATTGTTGAATGAACCAACAGTCACTATGAGTCTACTGTATGTACCTATGTATATAATATGCATCATATATATAGATCTCGGCTCGTTCAGGACCAATAAAATTTTTATTTACTTCATTTTTTTTAGTCTAGGAAAAATGCTTATTTATATTTTATCAATATTAATGCACTACATTTTTTCAAGACCGCCCCTAATGGATTTGTTTTTATTGACCCCCGAGATTCATTTGATTGAGACACAATTCAACGTAGACCCAAGATATTTCATCAAATCATGTGATGAAGAGATTCGACACGTACCCTGAAATTTTTATAAAAAAAAGAAATTGGATGGAATCATGAAAGCAGGAAATATTCTTCGGATTTAGTCATAGCATTACATTATATTGACAATTACAAAAAACTGTTCATACTATGAGTATAGTAGGCGATCAGGCGGGTATGCCCCCATCGTCTAGCGGTTCAGGACATCTCTCTTTCAAGGAGGCAGCGGGGATTCGACTTCCCCTGGGGGTAGGGTACTACGAAAGGAGGTTGATCATGGATTTATCCATAAGTCTAAAATGGATTCTTCCTGGGTCGATGCCCGAGTGGTTAATGGGGACGGACTGTAAATTCGTTGGCTATATGTCTACGCTGGTTCAAATCCAGCTCGGCCCAAAAATCTGCCGATCCATCATGAGCTAAAAGAAAAAATTTTGTCTCCATAAATCGGACGAAGAATAAAAGAAGACTTTTTTATGCTATATCCTTAATTTATTTGTTCCCATAGATTATACTTTCTAATGATCTAATCTGTAACCTTAATATAGAAGGAAGAGGTAAATAAAAAATCCTTTTTCTTGTTCATCGAAAGAGTTATTATGAAATGCTTTGAGTAATACATGCCATTCTCACTAAAGCCCATACCCATGGGAATATCAACATATCGTTTCTATCTCTGTTACAACACAGCGATTCGAAATAGAAATATGCTATGAATTAAATAATAAGAATATGTATGTACATCTTATTTCCCTGGGATTGTAGTTCAATTGGTCAGAGCACCGCCCTGTCAAGGCGGAAGCTGCGGGTTCGAGCCCCGTCAGTCCCGACCTAGGATCCGATGAATCCGTCAACTCATTTCTCTATTTTCGGTGAAGAGGGAGGACTGAAAGCAAGATCTAATTCCAGCCGGAGGTCTTTTTTCTCGTCGAAGAAATAAAAGAATGAAAATTAATTCTCGGCTAGTACTGATTCGTGGGGAGAGACATATCTAGATTGGTACAATTGGTGGTAGGGTCCTATTCAGGATTTCAAGAGATACCGCACGGGTTTTACTTTTTCTATTGGTTCTGATCCATGGAATTCAATATTAAGACCCACCCGCTTCCCGAGAGCATACATACAAATAGGATTTCTTCGTTGTGCGATATAAAAATAACTTGACCTTAACATAGTTGGCGTGCCAGAATCCCTTTCAGATTCTATTAAAACCTCCTCCTTTTTTCTAGCTCCGATTTTTTGTAACCTCAATTCCGAATTGAAACCAATCTATCTATCTCACTTGCATACTGAATTTAGGATATGATATATGTTCCGGTCTCAATCCAAGGAAAGAAGCTTTTAATAAAAAAGAGATCAAAGAAAGAGCCGCCCTGCCCTACCTCGCTTAATAAGAAATGAATAATATTTCTTCTCCGGTTTTTTCTTTGAAGGGGTCCTATCGAAGAAAGAGCAAACCCAAAAAAAGTAAATTTCTAAAAAAATGAGATCTTTTAGACCCGAATCCATCTTTATCACGCCTCTTTGTCTTCCAAGAAATTTAGATCATACCAAACTTAATTAGTTTCGAACTTCACTTTTTCCATTTCATTTCTACTGTTTGGGTTTGTGACCAATTGAAATGGAAGACGGGTCTGATGATACCTCATCAGATGGTTGTATACGGAAGACGGTAGGTTATAGAAAAGAATGAAAAACTAAAAGGGATTCTTGATACAACCAACAAAGAATCCCTTTTTGGATTCGTTATGGATAAAAGATCCTCCTATAGTTATACTATTCAATTCTCGACAATGAATCGATCTGAAAGCTCCAATATTGTTATTCACGATATTGATCCGATTCAATATCAAATAACATTTTGATGTAATTCATTTTATTGAATTTAGAGGAGAAGATTTATCATCTCTATGGGATTAGATCCCGAGTTATTGTGAAGTAAAAAACGATGGGATTATGGAAGTAAATATTCTCGCATTTATTGCTACTGCGCTGTTCATTCTAGTTCCTACTGCTTTTTTACTTATCATCTACGTAAAAACCATAAGTCAAAATAATTAATTCGAATGAAGCTTGACTTCTTTGTTCTTATCAATGATTGAAGAAATGAAAGGGATTTTCATTCCACGTCTTAAATGAAATGAGGGGACTAGAATCAGCAGTATATGAGATCCGGTAGTATGGTAGAAAGAAATCGATTTCTTTCTACCACCATACTTTCTATTATTGTCTTGTCTAAAGTTTTATTGTATAAAGAGGTATAGGCTTCATCTAGATTAATCTAAAATATGTATGTATATTGTATTGTATCTTCATATATGTACATATCTATAAATTTCATATATGTGATGTACATCATGTAAATAACACCCCAATTCTAGTTCTTCCTTGCATCTATTTTATTTGATTTAAAGGTTCTTTTTCATATAGTCCATTACTGTAATCCAATATTGAAATGGATATTTTTTATTTCATATTTAAAACCCCTTTGCAGAACGATATAGAAAAAAAGGCTACAGTTTGATTACTCAACTCAATTAGTAGTGCTTTTAGAGTCCACTTCTTCCCCATACTACAAGTGAAAGGGAAAAGGTAAAGACTACCATTAAAGCGGCCCAAGCAAGACTTACTATATCCATGTGAATTATGTCCCCTATCTCTATGAATATGAAGGAATTCGTCCATTATTGATCACTAATAATAGTGGAATCTATGGTGCAGAGTCAAAAAGGGATTATGACCAAACGCTATTGATCAAAAAATCCAAAAAATCCCCCCACAACAAGTTCCTATATTATTTCTGGTAGAATAGGGAAGTATTAACCACAAGCAAGATACACAGGGACTTTCTTTGTATTATAAAGGAAATCCTCTTTTCTTTAATGGAAGATGTAGCAATAGTAAGGCCTATTGTTTAGTTTCTTTTGTTGCCCTTACATAAGCAAAAAGCATAAAATATACAATCAAGGTAGATCACTACCTACTACATATCTCTCCAAAAGAAGGTTTTTTACTTTTGGTTTTCTCGAGAATATATATAAAAGGCTATTTTCTCTCCAATCTAACCCAAAACTCAGTCAGTAGACACTACCCGAGTTGTGGAAGGAAGGGGCTCAGGAAGTCTTGATAGCTAGACCACCTTCCTATACTAAAATCCTCTCTTGGGTCCTAGGCGCAAGGATTGAGAGTATAGAACCCAAAAAATTTTAAAATAAAGCAAGTATCACCAGTTCTAGTCTTTTTCCCCTGCTTCTTGCTTTTGCTGAGCAAAAATCCGGCTAGATATAGCAGCAAAAAAAGAAAGTATTTCTCTTTTTTTGTAGATGAGGCGGCACCCGGATTTGAACTGGGGTAAAAGGATTTGCAGTCCCCCGCCTGACCACTCGGCCATGCCGCCAAACGGATATAAAATAGAGGGAACGCTTTCTTCTTTTTAGTTCGTGAATATAATTATCCCCTTCCTAAACCTAAAAAACTTTTTTTTGAGCCCAGTTGATTCCCGTCGATTGATTGTATGGTATCTCAAATCTCAAAATAAACAACACCTAAAAACTTTCCACTTTTTTATCTTTCACAAGCAAATGTGGGTTTTCAGTTACAGAATAAAAAATGCAGGGCAAATTGGAACCATTAACTATTGACTTGAATTCATGAAGAGTTCTTGGAACGAAAATCCCGTTTCCTTAACGGCATCAAAATAAAGTTGATACACAACTAACTTCTCCGTATCAATTCTTTTCAATAAAAATTTTATTGATTAAATTTACATTATAACAACAATTATATATAGATGTAAACCCCAGAACAG